GAAAAAATGAACTTCATTGATTGATTCACCTGCTCGTTGATAGTATCTATGGGTACTTTACAAGTTATAAGAAGGGAGGAATTACTCAATTTTCGGATTATCTATATTTCTGTAGATTGGATATCGTACAAATACTTTTCTATACTCTTAACTTTATTTCTAATTTATATTTTATTTTCTTATCTCAGAAAGATTTCAATTTTTTATAAGTTCATTGAATAACTTCTATTTAATCAAAAAAAATGAGATTCCCCCCTTTTTTTTGTTTGTCCACTACTTCATTTTTATTGTACGTAATAAATAAAAAAGGAAGTTCTGATACATCTGAAAACCGACAACAAGACTAGGAATTTTTGACGAACAGGATCAAAAGTCATTACTCTTTCGACACAAGAAGGGGAATTTTCTCCACCCCTATTCTTGTGTCGAAGAATAGGAAGACAAATAATCCCTCCTAGAATTATTTGTTGCCCGCATTTATAGTTCCGCGCTTACTTATGCGACTATCTATCCCAATCTTATTCTATTTGAAATAGAATAAGATTGATAATTGAAATCCGGCATATAGTATAGTAACATAGTCGTACGAATTCAATTTGGCTAAAAAAACAAAGAAAGCGGTGGTAAAGTCAAATAAAATAGTCTTCTTCAAAAAAGATCTACCTATATATGATATGACTAGGACTGCGGTACAAGAGATTCCCCGAAGCTCGTAGAAAAATAGTATAAACAAGTAAATAAAAGGTTTTTCAGAATTTCAGTTTTTTTTGATGAAACATAATCGACAACAATAATTTGTTTCTTTTTACGAACTTGATGTCGATAAATCGGCGAGTCTAGAAATTTATTTCGGCCAATTGAACCTTCTCGAACTGTTTCTTTTTAAGAACCAAAAAGATTTGTGCCAAAATAACAGATGCCAAGAAGAATAAAAGACCTTGGACACGTAATGGATCTTGAAGTACTATTTCTGCATCTCCCTGACCAAATCCACCCACATTAGGATTACTCGTTAATGGTTGATCAAATCTGATGGATTCACCTTCTGAAACAAGAAGTTCTGGTCCAGGAGGGATAATATCAACCACTTGACCTCCATCCGACGGATCTATTATGGTTATTTCGTACCCCCCCTTTTCTTTTCGTATGATTTTACTTACTATACCCGCTCCTGTAGCATTATAAACTGTATTGTTACTCTTGCTTCCGTCGGGATAAATCTGACCCCTTCCCCTATTTCCCCCTACGTACATAGGATATTTTAAGAAGTGAACATCCTTCTTAGTAGCGGGGTCGGGGGAAAGAATAGGAAAGGCGATTTCGTTATATTTCTGACCAGGGACAGGCCCTATCACAAGAATATTTTTTTGATTAGGGCGGTAGCTCTGAAAAGACAAATTGCCTATCTTTTCTTTCATCTTGGGAGAAATACGATCGTAAGGAGCTAATTCAAACCCCTCCGGTAAAATAAGAACAGCCCCTACATTCAAACCCCCTTTCTTACCATTAGCAAGAACTTGTTTCACTTGTTTATCATAAGGAATTCGAACAACTGCTTCAAATACAGTATCAGGAAGTACCGCTTGTGGAACCTCAATATCCACGGGCTTATTAGCTAAATGGCAATTGGCGCATACAATACGCCCAGTCGCTTCTCGTGGATTTTCATAACCCTGCTGCGCAAAAATGGGATATGCGCTTGAAATGGATGTTCGAGTCATGATATATATCATGAGCGATACGGAAATAGATCGAGTAATCTGTTCCTTTATCCGAGAAAAAGTATTTCTAGTTTGCATGGTCTAATCATTGATCCGAAAATTTCTACAATAAATTGGGTAGGTCGCTCGTATAGTTCCCTATCCACGATTCTGCTATTTACTGGAATCATTTTACTGGAATGCTATAGGATGAAAACCCCCCGGGTAGAAAGTTTTTAATGCTTATGTAGAACTATACATTAAGAAACATTCTAATTTGATTAGATTACTATTGGTGGATCATTTATTAATCATTCATTGAATGATAAATAACTACAAGTGACGGAGATACACGATTTAAATAACGGAAAATCCAATATTTAAAAATAGTATCGAGAATAACTGGAAAAGTGGAAACAAGACCAGATATGATTTGATCATTATGAACAAATCCAAAATCCTTGTAGACAGAACCAATCATTAGTTCCCAACCGTGGGGTGAATGAAATCCGATACATAAATCCGTTAATAAAAGAATCGAAAAAGCTTTTACTGTATCGCTTACGTTATATAGGAATTCCTGAGCCCAAGAGTTAAGAATAACAAGTTCTTCATTACCTAAAATAGAATAACCGCTTAGAATAGCAAAACATATTATATTTGTCGAGAAGTGCAAAATCATATGGATACGATCCTCATTGTGTATCTTGATTAATTGGATCGTTTCTTTGTGGATTCCTATAGGAAGCTTTTGTAGATGTATTTTCGAGTATTCCTTGATCAGTTCGTCCAAGAAGAGGATTTCCTCTAATTCTATGAACTTTTCTAAAATACTTTTTTCTTGAATATCATTCAAAAAGATTTCGGATTGATCAGTATTCGACCAATTAGTAACCCAAGATTCCATACTTTTAGTAAATGATGAGAGAGAAATCCAACATGACAAAAACACTATAGATGCAAGATAGAAAAGAGGAATGAATGCTTTCTTTTTTGCCATTTTTCGTCTGTGAATTATTAATTAACCCACTTCATTCGTCGACTCTATGTGATCAAATATTTCTTTTACCCATGAGTTCTAGACAAGGTATCAAACCTATGAATCTATTTTATTTGTGATTTTGTGTGAATCTAGAACGAATACAAAAATAGACTACGACTCCGCTTCGAATTCGAATCAAGAAATAATAAAAAATATTGTTTCCAGATATCTCAATTCATCAAATTTCTTAAAGTGTCTCCTTTCGATGAATGACCGAAAGGAGACACTTTAAGAAATGAATATTATTGATATTTTGAGACGAAAGAATTCCTTTTCTATAAAAATATAGAATATTTTGAAAAAATTCCAACGATTACCCATATCCAAGAATAGAATAATTGAGAGAAAGATATTGTGATGATAAAAAAAATGAGTGGTAAAACAAGACAGAGATGGATTTTTAATAAAACCCTTTATTGGTTAGTATTAGTAATGGAACACAAAAGAAAGGAGAAATTAAAGGGTCGATTGACAAAAATAATTTACACGATAGGATTTATCTGCATCTAAAGTATCAATTCCAACAAATATTGAAAAAAGATTAATTTCTTTCTTTCGAAATCATTTGATATATCCGATGAATTGAATCTAGGAGTTCAATTTGTTACTTGTTTGAATTGAGTTGCATGGATTTGGATACGCATAAAAAATCACAAAGGAGGGGGTTTTGTTTTACGGTTGTTCCATATATATCGGCTTTGGCTCGACTGAACGTTTTGATGAAACTTCAGTTAAATTATGTTATAGAAAAAACAGGAATTTTTTCCCTCCTGCTGAGAAAGCATTCATTCTTCAGCCCATTTCCTTTTATCAAAAGACTTCAATTGGTACGCGCAAAAAATAGGCCAATTCGGCGGCTTTTTGTTCAATTTCTCGTGAAGTCAAATTCTCATCAGTACGGGTCAACGGAATAGCCCCCCGGCCTCGGATGTCCATATAAAGGATACGACGAGCATAAATATCCTCTTTAACTTCTATTCTAATGGACTGAATATCTTTTGTACGGAATCGGAGGAATATGCGACGATTTTTTCCAGGAAATCCCCAACGAAAAATACACACTATTCCCTCCTTTTTATCGAATCGATCATAACCACTAGCTACATTCCAGGAAATTGTGCACCACAAATAGGAACTAATAAAGAAACCAGCGATCCCGTAGAAAGACATCACGAGCCCTTGTGGAAAAAAAACAATTTGCTGAGCCGGAACAAAAGATATAAAATTTCTACCAAGATAACTGGAAGTTCCAACCAATAAGAATCCTAATGAACCTAAAAAAACGATAAGGGCCCAGCAAAAATTACTTAGTTTTCGAGACCCCGTTATAAGTTCTATCCATATATGTTCTGATCGCCAACTCATACTTCATCCGATTTAATTTTATTGGAATTGAGAGAATACCCCAAATTATTTTGACTTTACTTTTTTTTGTTTCCGAAGGAACTCTCATCAAACTAGCACTAGTTTGATGAGAGTTCCTTCGGAGTAATTTATCAAATTGGTTAGATCTAAACTAATAACATACCCTTCCTTAAATCCCAAATATACATATTACAGATGGATCCACCAACTTTAGGTATCCAACGATCCTGCTCTGTTTGAAACTAGCTGGAATTTATTTTCCCATAGATCATTTTCTGCAGGCATAATAGCTTTTTCCTTTAGAAATCACATGTCATGCCATATTTCCATTTCCCGAAAGAAATAAATATCTGTGTTATGCTAGCAAGTAGAAGTTAAAAAAAAATGGATGAGATTGGGTCCCCTCAGATCTAAAGAATCTTGTTTTTTTGAACATAAAGAAATAAAGAAGCCATTGCAATTGCCGGAAATACTAGGCCTACTAAAGGCACAAAAATAGAGGGAAAAATTAAAGTTGTCATAAAATCGGGTACCTCGATTTACTATTTGCACCTGTTATTATTTTTTTTATATCATATTTTATAATAATTATAATTCAAAATTGTAATTATTATTCAATTCAATTTCTTAAGAAATTGAATTTGAAAATTCTTATAGAAGTAATAAATATCTATATATCTAAGTGAGTATATAGACTAAGTCCAAGGAATGTAGAACTAAATAAATGGACTTATTCATCTTTCTACACGAAAGATACCTATAATAATCAACTTTATTATATTAATTATATTTTTTTCTTAATTTCTTTGTGTTTTGTTCTTGTCTTCTAATTTGAAAAGGTTTCTTACAAATTATCGAAAGATTTGCTAGAATGCGACACAACCAGGATTTTTAGTGAAAATGAGATTTTGGGCAATGCAGAAAGATAAAAAACTATATATCTATCTTTTCTATAATTTGATTATCTACGTAAGGCGAAATTCGTTTTATTTGCCTAATGTCACGAAAGGAAGAACTCGCGCTTTTATCTTCTTGATGATTGATAAAGACTTCTTAATTAGTAATGGGAAATCTAGGTAAAAAAAAGAGTTATCCGCAACTTTTGCTTCTTTCTACAATTAGATCTTAGGTCACCAACCAAAGAAAATTGCGTTCTTATTTACTTTAATTCCGACAAGCTAACTACTTGTTTGCTACAAATAAAATAATTGAACTTAATACGCTCTACTTGATTGAATTTGAATTCAACGGAAAAAAGGCGTGGAGCTTAAATAACTCACTCAGAACACTTTTTAAAGTATTACGCGGTACGATTAGGTCGAATAAACCTTTCTGGAATAAATATTCAGCCGCTTGTGAACCTTCAGGTACTGTTTTATTCAATGTTTGTTCAATTACTCTTTTACCCGCAAATGCAATGTAGGAATTGGGTTCGGCAATAATGATATCTCCCAACATACCAAAACTAGCTGTTACCCCACCAGTAGTAGGAGATGTAAGGATTGATACATAAAATAACTTTTTATTGGATTGATAATCATATAAGGCAGATGATATTTTAGCCATTTGCATTAAGCTCAAACTTCCTTCTTGCATGCGCGCCCCCCCCGAAGCGCACACTATAATAAGAGGTATAAGTCGACTGGTAGCGTACTCAATCAAACGAGTGATTTTCTCCCCCACCACGGATCCCATACTACCCCCCATAAACTGAAAATCCATAACCCCAATTGCTACGAGAATACCATTTAGTTGACCTACACCTGTTTGAACAGCTTCAGTTAATCCTGTCTTTCTTTGATAAGAATCAATACGATCTTTATAAGGCTCCTCCTCTGAATGAAATCCAATGGGATCCAGAGAGACCATGTCTTCATCCATAGGATCCCAAGTACCGGGATCGATCGAAAGTTCGATTCTTTCTGAACTACTCATTTTCAAATGATATCCACATTGTTCACAAATATTCATTTTTGATTTCAAAAATTTTTTATAATTTAATCCATAACAATTTTCGCATTGAACCCACAAATGCCTGTATTTTTGAGTTGCATCGAGACCATTAGACCCTTCTCTTAGAGTTAAATCACTACTCTTCGCGCGGGTTCGTAGACTGGACCTCCCGCTTTCGCTACTAGTTCTACGTTTATCAAAAATGCACCTAGAAATGTAACTGTCACTACTATCACTTGCAATGAACGTATCAATACAGATTTGAGACTGAAGATAACTGTCAATGCAACTATTAATGTGATTATTCCAACTAGATTGAGTTACATACATGTAACGATTGGATAAGGAATCTTCACTCGTAGATCCATTATTCATACAACTAGAATTGCGATAATGATAAAAAGAATTCTCTAATTCACTCATAAAAGAATGGTCGTTGTCAATCTCAAAAATATGATTTTCAATATCAAAATAGATAGAATAAGTATCTCCATTACTATCCCTAACTAAAAAAGTATCATCAGAGATAAAATTCCAAATGTCTTTGAAGCCGAATAAACGATCCACATTAGTGTAACTAGAATTGTCACGACCCCTGCAACTATGAATGTTTTTAGCCCTACCTTTTCTATTCGGATCTTCACTTTCACTAGTATTTTCAACAGGACCAAGATTGTCCATTGAGTTCTTTATCCCATACCTACGCTCTAACTCCTTTTTAAACACCATCGAATTAAACCACCATCTTTCCATAGAGTTTTCTTGCCCCCTATTTGTTTGCATAAAAATTCAATAGATGAATAGTCATTCGAGCCACAATTCTTTAGTTTTATTTATTTCCTATCAGACTAAACATAGAAATTCAATCACTGAAGTGTGAAAAAGAATTCTTTTTTGTTTTATGGGAATCCGGGGGTAAAACTTCACTATATATGAATATGATGGATTCTCAATATTATAAATAATAATGGTAAAGAGGGGTTTTTCCTATGTCTTCGTATCGAACAAAAAAAGAACTATTTGTTCTCTCCTCGAAACATTCGTAAAATCTCGTCTAATAAAAAACTAATAACAAGTAATAAATTACGGTTCTATTCTAACACGAAACGAAGAGGACAATATATGGGGTGGGTGGAAAGATTTGTGATACTTCGCTTGATTCAGGGAAACTACAGGATATATAAAGAATATACCAATCCTAAGGATAAGGACCCATAGGTTTAATTGTGGATACAAGACAACAATAGAAACATTTGAGTCTTAGTTCAAATCTTGTATATCTAGAGATATATGTATTTATCCAACATATATTTTGTATTCGGCTCAATCCTTTTAGTAAAAGATTGGGCCGAGTTTAATTGCAATTCAATTAAGAGAACCGAGAGTAATTACCTGTTTGTTAGCTTTTTGGCTCATCCAAAGTATCCATCGCTTGAAATT